AGGTGGTATCCAAAAGGAATTACTGAATAACTTAGTAAAACAGATATGACTGCGACGGATGGTCCGATACTGAATAAACGACCATCTCCTCTAGATGGAAGAAGGTTCTCTTTGAAAAGTAGTTTTGTACCATCTGCTAGAGCTTGAAGAATTCCTAAGGGGCCGGCGTATTCAGGTCCAATACGTTGTTGTATCCCTGCAGATATTTCTCTTTCTAACCAAACAATTACGAGTACACCTATTGTGATTCCTAATACAAGAGTCAAAATCGGGGCAAGTATCCATATAATCCCATAGACCTCTTTTAAGAATTCCAATCTGGAAAAAGAATTGATAGCTTGTATTTCGGTTGTATCAATTATCATTTTTAACGATCAACTTCTCCCATAATGATATCTATGCTACCTAATATCGTCATAATATCAGCCAATTTCATTCTTTTAACTAACTGAGGAAGAATTTGCAAATTGATAAAACCCGGCGGACGAATTTTCCATCTCCAAGGAAAAACACTTTGATCTCCTATCAGAAAAATTCCCAATTCTCCTTTTGGGGCTTCAACTCTCACATAAAGTTCTTGTTTCGCCAATTCAAAGGTTGGAGAAGGTTTTTTACTAATAAATCGATATTCAAAATCATTCCATTCGGGATCTTTTACTCTATCAAAACGTCGTATTTCTAAATTCTCATAGGGTCCTCCTGGAATTCCTTCCAGAGCCTGTTGTATAATTTTTATGGATTCTGCCATTTCACCGATTCGTACTAAATAACGAGCTAATGAATCCCCTTCTTTTTGCCATTGAACTTCCCAATCAAATTCATCGTAACACTCATAATGATCAACTTTACGAAGATCCCATCGGATTCCGGAAGCTCGTAGCATTGGTCCTGATAAACCCCAATTTAGTGCTTCTTCTCCGCCAATAATGCCCACGCCTTCAACTCGTTCTAAAAAAATGGGATTCCGTGTAATAAGCTTTTTATATTCAGCAACCGCCGTTAAAAAGTAATCACAAAAATCCAAACATTTATCTATCCAGCCATGCGGTAGATCAGCAGCTACTCCTCCGATACGAAAATAATTATGCATCATTCGCATACCAGTAGCAGCTTCGAATAGGTCATATATCAATTCCCTTTCTCGAAAAATATAGAAGAAAGGGGTCTGTGCACCAATATCTGCCATAAAGGGGCCAAGCCATAACAAATGGGAAGCTATACGACTCAACTCCAACATAATGACTCTGATATAACTAGCTCTTTTAGGTACTTGAATATTTCCTAATTGTTCGGGCCCATTTACAGTTATTGCTTCTGTGAACATAGTAGCTAAATAATCCCAACGTGTTACATAGGGCAAATATTGTATAATTGTTCGATTTTCCGCAATTTTCTCCATCCCTCTGTGTAAATAACCCAATATCGGTTCACAGTCAATAACATCTTCACCATCTAGAGTAAGGATGAGTCGAAGAACACCATGCATTGATGGGTGGTGAGGACCCATATTGACTATCATGAGGTCTTTTCTTGTAGCTGGTACAGTCATAAGTTTTTTACCCATTCATTCTTCCATGAATTGCTGAAAGTGAAAAGAAGTTTATCCAAATAAAAAATAAAAAGAGTACTTATTCCAATTAACGAGTTTTTGTCTCTCGAATACTCAACTGACCAATTAATTCTTTATAACGTACTCTATTTTGTTTTGCCAAATAAGCTAACAGCCGTTGACGTTTTCCTAAAATTTTTCGCAAACCTCTCTGAGATAAATAGTCTTTTTTGTGCACTTCCAAATGTGAAGTAAGTCTCCGTATCTTATTGGTAAAACTGAATACTTGGAATTCAACCGACCCTCTCTTTTCTTCTTCAGAAATAACTGAAATAAATGCATTTTTTACCATAAAGGATTTCCCCTCTTTCACTTTTACAGATATGGATTTTACCGATGAGTAATAATAATCCTAGTAATTTGAATGTGTTATATACAATAATCTGAGTTTCTTTATGAACTCCTAATTTTATCAACTCATATTAATTCATCTAGGTTAAAATAAAATTTTATTCAGAAAAAGAAAAAGGGGGTTCGTTTTTGCATGGCATAATTTAGACCTAAAATGAAGAAGATTCGGTTAATTGATTTTTAGGTCTAATTGATACCTCGGTGGTTTTAGTCTTCGTATCGTGGCATGGAAGACGGGGCATGTGTGTGATCTCTTTACTTTCATATACCCTATAGGGTATAGCATATATAGGAAGATGGACTATCAACGACTTTTCAACCGCGGATACAGATGTATCCTTACCATACTGAAACGACTGCCGTTATTCGTATCAAACCAATAGCGATTCATACAAGCTAAATCTTCTAATCGATAATTAGGCCAAAGAAAAAACTTTAATTTAATTAATTCATTCTTATCTTTATCAAGATGGTTCCCTTTGTCCAAAGATTGACTGCAGTTGTTCTCAGTACAAAATATTGGATTTTTATTCCTATTCTTTGAATTGAAAGAAATTAGAATTCTCAACTCTCTACGACGTCTATGCGATAAAATGCTTTCGGGAACAAGCAAACCAAAATCATTCTTATCAACATAGGTTTGTTCTCGATATCCTTGATTAGTTTGGTACTTACTCTTATGAACCAATGAAATACCTAAGGTTTGATACATAATAAATTGTCCATCATTTTTTACAGACAGACGAGTGGGTTCGATAATCAAGACCCCCCTTTTGATCAATTCTGCAAGACTTAAATTCTTCTGAATCAGCATTATATCCAAACTCATTTCTCTTCTTTGAATCGAGGATATAGTAATTTTTCGTGGATTTCTCAGCCTAAGCAGGAGACAATATATGTTGATATTATTGATCATTCTTTGATTCAAAGCATCGCCCCATCTCAATTGAAAAAGTAAATAACGTTTTAGGAAGAAATCTAGTTCTGCTCCTGTATTACTTTTGTATTGTTTTTTCTTATTTCTGTTCGATCTTGCATAAGGATCCTCAATATCTTTTTCGTGGTTTGTTGAAGGAACAGATCCAGGATTCCCTTGTTTTTGTACATTTGATCTAAGATCTCTTTTGCTTTCGACAGGTTCTTTTTCTTTTTGATTTCGATTTTGATTCTTTATTTTTTTATTTGAAATACATTCCCCTTTTTGGTTTCCTTCGATGTTTTTATTTTCACTAACAGCATTTTCATTTAGATGCAAATTTAAAAGAAGTATTTTACTTGGTATAACCCAAGGTTTTATTTTATATAGATTATAAGGTAGCACAAATTCTGGGAAGAACCAAAGTCCCAGAGTCGAGATGGGACGATTTAGTATTTCTTGATTCATTCCCATCCAATCCAAAAAAGCTTTTGGGGGATTTGGTGAATTGATTTTGAGATTTTGCGGAAGCGTAAGATAAACAAGGTCTTTTTTATCAATTTTATCAATTATTTGATAATTGTTAGTATCAATCTTAGTATTTTGATTACTCTTGGTATCGATTTTGATGCAGGACTCAATAGTGACTTTTTGTCTAAGATCAAAATTGAGAATTTTCCAATCAAAATATTTTCTATCGGTATTTTTTTCCATATATCTAATATCGCCATAATTATTAATAGGGATACTCCCCCATATATCAAAAAAATTGTGTTTATGTGTGTTGGAATTATAAGAAATATCTTCGTTCTTCTTTACTTGTACTTGAAAGCTCGATCCATAAATAGACGAATTTTCATAATTCAAATTAATAGATTTATATGATAGAAGATCATATCTAGAGTTTTTTTGAAAATTATCTTTTTGATTCAAGAAGTAATATACTTCAGAATCATTTTGTTTTTTGGACTGAATTTTTTCATATGAATCCCATTTGAAATTTTGATTTTTAGCCATACGACGTAGATTAACTCTATTTCTCCACTTTTGTGGTATTAATCCAGACCATCTAATCCGAGATAAATCGTATTGATAATGTCCCTTTAACCAGTTTTTCCATTGATTCATTTCATAATTCGAAAGTTTCTTATGACTTAATTTCGAATGAATTATTCCTTGTGTTTCAAAAGAATCCTTTATTTCAGTCTTAATAAAAAAAGACATTCCGTGATATTGAAAAACAGATCTTAATTTATACAAGTTACTAACTTGGGTTTGTGATAATTTGTAAAATACATATGCTTGTGACAAATAGGATAAGTCACAAAAACTATGTGAATTTGTCGTATTTCTAATACTATCAATTGACCTTTTTAGGGTTGAAATTGTTGAAATAAAGTGAATTGTATTTTGATTTTTTCTATTAAGCCTTTCTTGATTTGCTTCATTAATGGGTTTATCCATAATATTTTTTATCGATTCAAGAAAAAGTTCTGTATTGAGTCTGGGAATATTAATAATAGATAAAAATATATCTATGTATATTCTTTCAACGAAAATTTTTATAAAACAATCTAATTGAGAGATTAATTGGACATTTCTTCTTTTTAATATTTGCCAAATATTTGTTGGCGATTCGAACTTTTTAGCATTATAACTTTGTTTGGTAGGACTAATATATACCCTTGGGGTTATTTTTGTTTTCTCTTTTGTAATTTTTTCTATTTGATTTCGGATTGTGCTTGTTCTATCAATCAGATCCTTCTTTTTTTTTTCTGTCAGTGAAGAATTTGTCCAATTTGGCGATTGAATTTGACTAAATGATTCATGAATTATTTGATTGCTGATTCTAGAATCTTTTTCATTTTTAATTTCATTCGATTCAGATATTTTTCTTGAGCTAAATAATAGAATTGGGTTTAATTTTGAAAGTCCTTTTATTATTCTTTTTATAAATGAAAAACTTTCTATAACCCATTTTTTTGTTTCTTTTGAAACGAATTTTGTTTTTCCTTTTAAAACTCTTAGAGTTAATAAATACGCCCTTTTTAATTTTCCAATTTTTGTTTCCAGTTCCTTAAAAAAGGGCTCAAAAAAGGAATATCGTTTTCTGGGAGAACCAAA